ACTTAGATGGCTCCAAAAAAAGGAACATAGAAGAAAATGAATACAATAGGAAAAAATACAAAGAAATGAAAGAAAAGAAAGGGGTCGGATTCTATTTGTAATGTATCTAAGATGAATTTTCTATTATTATATACATAAATATATCCATAAAATATACATTTTACTCATCTAGAAAGATGATATCTCCAGACACCTAGATGGATAAATAAATATGTATGATGATCTAGATTCCTAATGAATCTATCTATCTGTATGTTTTCCTTCATACATTTTAATGAATATGTGGAATAGATACTCATACAAATGAATCATGTGTCAGGAACCAGATTTGAACTGGTGACACGAGGATTTTCAGTCCTCTGCTCTACCAACTGAGCTATCCCGACTATTCGTGATGCATCATCCTCATTTTAAGAGATTACTTAAGTGTATGTCAACGAAAAAGACGACTTTGTAAATTTCAGTACGAGTAATAGTGTGTATTGTTAATCATTCAAATGAATAATTCCTTGCTCAAAGATAAGACGTTCATTTGTACGTTTATCGTTTATAATTTAAGTGTATCATATTCATATATATTGTATTATATATTCCATTACCTATTCACAAAACTTGTGATAATAAAAAGACAAATTCCACTCAGATCTGTTTGTGAAAGAATAGAATGAATAAGAACCATAACGAATGTTGAACTATTTATTAAATTAAGAAGATATAGGATAAAAAATGAAGGAGTTAAAAGGGCTTTTTGGGGATAGAGGGACTTGAACCCTCACGATTTTTAAAGTCGACGGATTTTCCTATTACTATAAATTTCATTGTTGTCAGTATTGACATGTAGAATGGGACTCTATCTTTATTCTTGTCCGATTAATCAGTTCTTCAAAAGAAATATCGGATTATGTTATGATGGAGTGAATGATTTGATGAATGAATATTCGACTTTTTCTTCAACTTTGAATCCATTTACATCATCTTTCATTATAAATATTAATGAATAGAGATTCGGCGTCGTCATTCATTTAGTTGAGATAGTATTTCGGTACGTATATGTATATATACGTTTATCTTCGATCCTTTCTTTTCTGGAGTTTCGATGGAAGGATTACTACTTTACTAACGAAACGAAATCCCGTCAACTCCATTTGTTAGAACAGCTTCCATTGAGTCTCTGCACCTATCCTTTTTATTCTCACTTTTTGAACTCTTTTTTGTTTTCGGAAAACAGGATTTGGCTCAGGATTGCCCGTTGTTAATTCCAGGGTTTCTCTGAATTTGAAAGTTCTCACTTGGTAGGTTTCCATACCAAGGCTCAATCTAATTAAGTCCGTAGCGTCTACCAATTTCGCCATATCCCCCCTTATTTTTTCTTTGAGATTAGGATCTCATTAGGATGCTTTTTTTTCATTTAAATTATGTCGAAAAATGTTTCCTTCTATTTGATTTCTTTTATATTTTCTTTCATCTCTATCGGATACTCATATTTTGTCCAATCCGAAATGATTTTATCACTTCTGTATTCCCAATTCAATATAGATGGATATATACCACATATATATATATATTATGCCCCTCTTTATATCATTTTTATCATACAATTTGGAATACTCGAAGGGTCGATTCTTTTTTTTTCGTCTTAGTTTTCACCTTTCCGAATGAAAACGGGGGAATGTTTCATTATGATCTGGATTGGGCCTTTCTCTTTCTTTCATTTTTTTTATTCTTATCTTTTTCCTATCGAATTTATAATTACTTAATTATAATAATTAAAAAAAAAATCACTTTTTCTTTAAAATAAAATCCAATTTTTTCGAATTCTATAAATCTAGACATATTCAATTTAAATCTTAATGTACAAGAATATTGTAATCTAATTTTTAGAAAATGAAAATCTAAAATTTGAAAATGGAATTTATTAGAAATATATTCTATTTATTTGTTATTTGATTATATTTATATTATATAATAATAATATTATATAATTATGTATTATATATGTATTATATTTAGAATATAATGTATATTATATATTTATAATGTATAATAGTAGAATCAAAATATTAAAAAAAAAAAGAAAATCTTACTATTTAATTAAGATGAAGATATTGATTATTGATAAATATAACGTATATTTAATAACTAGGTCAAAATAGATTCTGATTCTATTAATCGTTATCTTAAATTTGTTATGTTTTTTATGTCCTAGAATATAAAATATTTCATATTTATTTAAAATTCTATTCTATATTTTTATATTCATTATGAATAGCTAAGAACAAACAGTTAAGAAATAAGATCTCAGTAGTTTATGGAACTCCTATGCATACAAAATTTCTGTTATGTGAGCCCGCTTAGCTCAGAGGTTAGAGCATCGCATTTGTAATGCGATGGTCATCGGTTCGATTCCGATAGCCGGCTTTTCTCTATTTTTTTTGATTTTTTTATGTTTATGATAATGGCTTTTTGAAATCAAAAAAAATGGAAAAGACTTTTTGTCCTT